TTATTTGAATGAAGTGAAGTGCCAAACTTGTGGGCGGGGATAAATAGATCTATTTATCTACGATCGAATTATATTTGTTCGATACACTGTTGTCAATATGATTGTCAATTTTGAATATAAATGTTGAGAAAAGAATAAAGAATAGTTGAGAAAAGAATAAAGAATATAAAAAAGACTATAAAAAAATACAATGAAAAAAGAATTAAGTCAATTTATTTTTTTATTATTTTATTATTAATATTTTTTATTATTAATATTTTATATTTTTATATGTTATTTTATCTGTTATGTTATTTTATCTGTTTTTTTTATCTTATTTTATGTTATTTTTTTAAATGCAATTACTTCATTTATTCAATTGATCTTTTTTCTCTATATTTTATATCAATAAAATGAGCTCAATAAAATTTTGTTTTGTTGGTATAGAACACGGTATTCTATAGTAGCAATATTCTATAGTAGCAAAGCAATAAGAAATACGAATAATAAATAAAGTATGAATAGAACAAAAGAGGGGGGAGGAAATAATAAAGAAAAATTTATACAAAGCTAGATATGAGTCATCCACACCCTCTTTTTTGTATTTCATTAATTGAATTTTGTTTGATTAAGACTAAGTTCCGTAAAAACCCCCGCCTTCTTTAAAATATCATGAACAGTTCCTGTGGGTTGAGCTCCTTTTTCAAGGAAATAGAGAATAGCGGGAACATTTAAATAGGTTTGATTATTTATCGGATCATAAAAACCCACTTTTCGAAGATCTCTTCCCTCTCTTCGGGATCGAACATCAATTGCAACGATTCGATAAACGGCTCATTGGGATAGATGTAGTTAAATAATACCCCCCCCTAGAAACGTATAAGAAGTTTTCTCCTCGTACGGCTCGAGAAAAAATGATTAAAAGTTATGTCTATGTATGGAATTAGAATGTCAAAAAGATCCATAAACCCAGCAAATCAATTAGACATTTAAACCTGTCTTTTTTTTCGAAAAAAAAAAAAAAGAAGAAAAAAGCATTCGTACTCTCATAACTCAAGTCAAATAACTCTCAAAATGCTCAAAAAAAAAATCCTTAGGCATTCTTTTATTGAGTGGTCTCTAACCCCTTTTTTTTGTCTCGTTTAGAATCTATTTCGATTCTTCATTTTGATCTAGTTGGTGAGACAATTGAAAAGGGTATTTCCTTGTTCTAGGATCCTTTATCTTTGCCTTGAATCATTGGGTTTAGACATTACTTCGGCGATATTTAATCATTTCAAAAATGGCAGCAACATGCCCCTTTTTCTCTCTTTTTTTCTTTCTCTCAAAGAATCATATGAACGATTAATTCCCGCATGATACACTTTTGATCGAAAGAGTTTTACCAATTCCAACAATTTTTCTTTTTGATTTGAAAATAGTTTGAATCGGAGCCTTTCGATTTCTATATCAAAAATAGACTTACGAAGTTGTTCCAACTTATTGATTTCCATTAACTAACCCTAGATCCTTGCCCCTGAAAAATGGATGTTTCTCTTCGAGCTCCATCCTGTACTATTTACATTACAACCCAACAAAAAGACGGATTATAATAGAAGAGAACAAAGGATGTCGAGCCAAAAGCACCTTCATTTCTACATAATGGAAAGTGGTGGGTTTTGACATCCACAGCCGATCATGTCCTTCAAGTCGCACGTTGCTTTCTACCACATCGTTTCAAACGAAGTTTTACCATAACATTCCTCTAGTTTGGAACATTGATTCAATTATGGAATCATGAATAGTCATTGGTTCAGTCGATACATAGTAATCTATCTATACTTCTTCCTTCTATATGAAATAAATAGATAATTTAGGAAGAAAAAGCCTCAATAAGAATTCAAATTAACCCATATTGTATTGTATGAATGCAATATATATATATATTTTGACTTTTATTATAATTATACTTTTCTATTCTAATAAAAAATAAAAAAAAGAATTAAGAATATCATTAATAATCAGAATATCACGAATATTATAAATAACACAAATAAACTAATCTTTTTGAATCTACCTTGCATCTTCAAATAACTCGATAGATCAAATAACTCGATAGAATAGATTCGCCAATCTCACAGTTCTTCGAGTGCCAATCTTAAGCAATTATTAAAAATCAAAAGCAAGAATCACATTTTCTCCAATATTTGACTCTTAGAAAGAAGGTTGTTAAAAAAAAAAAGAGCAATTTAGATTCGGATATCGTTATTCTGATATATAAAAGAGTATGCTCTGGGACGGAAGGATTCGAACCTCCGAATAGCGGGACCAAAACCCGTTGCCTTACCACTTGGCCACGCCCCATTTTGATTTCTATTTGAAACTACTAAACACTAATATGGGTATTCCTTGTTCGTCAATTCCAGTTCCAAATAGCTATGGAATAGATTAGATTCTTGCTAGGATTTTGGCACATATGGATAGAGAATTAAACCGAATTTATTGATCATTACATATAATTCAATTAAGATATTGTATGAAA